TTTTGAATTTCCCATTTATCAAAAAATCCCATTCTTTTCTCATTCTGCATTGAATCATATGAATCGATCTAGCAATGATGGAATTTCGATTCTGTTTACTGAATCACATGAAATTTTACCCAACTCCATATATATGGAATGTATGAAATACGTATGAACGGAGGAAAAAAGATGATTTTAGACTTAATTACTTAATTTTAGACTTAGTTAAATTGGAATTTCTAAGAGACAGATCCAAACGGAAAGGGATTGATAAATTCCACTTAGAATTATGGAGTTTTTTTATTTTGTCTAGAATAGAAAATTCACTTTATACCATTATTATGATATTACATATTCCAATCCGATTGGATATCAGAAAAATAAATGGATTCGGGATTTGATCCATTCACGGAGATAAAGACATAATAATCAGAAACAATATAACAATAGAAAGTTCATTTTTTGAGTACTTAACTCTTTCGTGAATTCCATTGTTCCAAAAATGATTTGCGGAGAACTCCTTTTTCTTTTTTTCGTAGAATTTTTATTTTTAGAATACGATTGAAGTGCATAAGAAGGCTTGTATTTATTAAACCCGCGCTGCTATAGCTATCTATCCATACATCGCTCTCCTTTATTGCATACTTCTACTCGGGACAGCACATGTCGTACTCTATCAAAATTTCTATTTTCTCTTCAATCTAATCAATCAAAATTGCAGTACGACAAGTGTGCGCCAATTCCCTATAAACAGGCATCATACACAAATAATATACCCCATAAGCTAACTGTGGAACACAACTTATGTTTGGGGTTTACATATACTAATAATTGACATTATAATTGAAATTGAGTTGAGAAGGTTTTTTTCAATAAAAAATCAAGACTGATTAGTTATATATCAATTTTGATTTTCTTATATCATTTATCATTACGGAAAGACAATTTGAGATGTAAATCCAAGAGTGGGTCATGAATTTACAGTCATATAGTTAATGGTTCCAATTTGTTCTGAATTTTGGCTTTTGTAACTGAAAAAAATTCCCATTTGGTTTTTTAATAGAAAAGAGAGGTATTTAGATATTGGGTGTTTTGAGATACTATAAAATTAATTGAAGGGAAGGAGCCGGCCCCCCCCAAAAAAACAAATAACAAATAAAGGGGAATATTTTCATCGATTTTGTATCGTTTTGGCGGCATGGCCGAGCGGTAAGGTGGGGGACTGCAAATCCTTTTTCCCCAGTTCAAATCTGGGTGTCGCCTGATTAACAAAAGACAAGACTCGAAATCCCTTATTCTTTATTCTCCTTTGCTGTTATAACTCGCCGAATTTTTCCCAGCAAAACACGCGTAGTCTTGAGACTTTCTTGATTGGAAACAGCTGGGGGTTCCCTTCTTTAAATTAAAGTGCCGTAACTCGTTGTATTTAGGATTCAAGGAAAGATTGTAGTAGTGGAAGGGCTATCATATCAAATAAAGAGTTACCGATTTTTTCCATTACTAATGTCGTGTCTACTGGCCGGGTCTTGAATTAGATTGGATGGATAATTGGCTTTTTTCTTTTACTTAATGATAATGAAGGACAAGAAAAATAAAGAATAGGTATCAGTATTCCTACATATATATATTAGTAGCATTCCCTTTGATACTTCAAAAGAAAAGCGTAACTGCAGTTTAATTTTTCATATTTATTGGACTTTCATCAAGGGTGTTGGGTCAGAATCCCCTTTTGACTCTGCACCAGTGATTCCACTATTATTAATAAACACTAATGGAATAATTCCTTCATATTCAGAGAGATAGGGGACATAATTCACATGGATATAGTAAGTCTCGCTTGGGCTGCGTTAATGGTAGTCTTTACATTTTCCCTTTCACTCGTAATATGGGGAAGGAGTGGACTCTAGAGATACTACGAATTGAGTTGGGGAATCAAATTGTATCACTTTTTTATAGATCGTTTTGCAAAGCATAAATAATCTTTATTAATTATTTAATATATTGAATTCATTAATTTAATTCAATTTCGAATTAAAAAATTGAATTAATAAAAATATCTTCATTCCGAAATTGTATTGGCTTTTATTTCTGCTGTGCTTTATTGACGCGTTTGCTATCATGGCTGAAGGATTCAAAATCGATAGAATAACCCTTTTCGAATTTCGAAATCCGAAGAAGTTACCATAGAACTCCTTGGATTATCTGTAAACCGCGCAATCAATTACTTCTTTGAAATGCTAAAAAAAAGATTACTTTTTAATTTTCTATAAATTAGAAAATAATAAGAGTTGCCTCGCGATTATTTCAGATTGATTGGAATCAACAAAAATAAAATAGATAAAGGAAACAAATAGATGAAGCAAAGAAATAGAATTGAGATACTATGTACATTCCATATATTTAATTGATATTAACATTTATGAAGATCCATATACATATTGTAGATTGATCTCGATTCAGTTTGTATCTTTCTAGATTACAATAATAAAAATGGATAGTATGGTCGAACGATTCATTT